ATAAGAGAATTTTTCTTCCAATAAAAATTTTTCTCTTATAACTTCAAAAAGGTAAAATATAACCTGTTATATTTTTCATATTTAAAAAAATAATGACAACCAAAAAACATTAAATATTATCACTACTGCAGACAATGAAAACCTAATATTAAAATTATTGATATTAATATAATTTTTTCCTATTATACAACAAACAATTAAAAATAATGAATAATAAAAAGAAATTAAAAAATATAAAAAAATTATAAAAAAAAATATTTTACTAATAATTATTCTATTAACAATAATTATAAATTCAGACAAAAAAGATAATGAAGGCGGTACCCCCCTATTAGATAAAAAAACCAAAGAAAAAATAATTCCAAAAAAAATACTTGAAGTAAAAAATCTGTTTAAAAAATATACTATACGGGTAGAAGTGGTGTGATAAAATTCACCTACTAAATAAAATATTAATGTAGAAGTATATCCGTGGGCCAACATTGTTATTAAACCACTAACTTTACTTCTTATTGTAATATAAACCATTGTTAACAATAAAAATCTTATATGTGTAACTGACGAATAAGCAGCTAAAGACTTGGCATCACTTTGAAATACACACCTAAATGATGCCAAAATTATCCCCAATAAAGCAATAATAACTCAAAAATTATTGTAGACAAAATTTATTGAACCTAAAATACGTAAATAACCCGCTGTACCTAATTTTAATAACAAACCTGCTAATAGTATTCTAGCAGTTGTGGGAGCTTCTACATGCGCCTTCGGCAACCATAAATGTAAAAAATATACAGGAAACTTTATTATAAAACTTAAACTTAAAATAAAAAACAATTCCCATGAAATATTAAAATCAAAATAACAAGTAGTAAACATAAATATTCTCTTATAATAGATAAATAAAAATGGAAAAGAACAAATAGCTGCATAAAATAATAAATAATAACCTGAATTAATTTTTTCAATTTGAGAACCGAACCCCAAAATTATAATTAAAATAGGAAATATTGATAACTCAAAATATATATATAACATTAATATATTGCTAGAAATAAAAAAAAACAAACAAATTATAATTAAAATAGCACTTAATATTAATAAATTAAAATTCTTTTCACTGATTAATACTACACCATAAATAAAAATTATTATAAAAATTAATAATACAAACACATTAGAATCAACAACAAAAAACACCCCACTTCAAGCAATATTTTTAAACAAAACAAAACTAAATAATACAATAAATAAAAAAAATAGAATAGGCTTAAAAAAAAATATAAAACTTAATAATAAAAATTCAACCAATGCTAATTTTAAACCCTGTAATTACAAGTTACACATTCTAATTATAAACTAACATAGCAATATGATCATCAATAAACAAAGACAAACAAAAACAATCAAACCACATCTACGAAATGTCAATATAAAATAGCAAACTCTATACCCAGATGGTGGTTGTAATTAAAATGAGATTTTAACAAACGCAATAAATTAAACCCCAAAAATAAACCCCCGCATAACACATGAATACCGTGAAAACCCGTAGCTAAATAAAAAATTCTTCCAAAAATTCCGTCAGATATTGAAAATCTAGCTTCTTTATACTCTATTAATTGAATACTAGTAAAATAAACTGCTAATACACAAGTTAAAACTATACTATTAGTACATCTTTTATTACTTAATAAACTATGATGCGCTCACGTTACTGAAACCCCTCTTCTTAATAAAATAATTGTATTTAACAAGGGTACACCAAAAGGATTTACTAAATGTATTCCCATGGGAGACCACCTTTCCCCTAATTCATGAACAGGTACTAAAGCAGCATCAAAAAAATACCCAAAAAAAATACTAAAAAAAAATATAAACTCTCTAAAAATAAAAAGAACAACACCAAATTTAAATCCATCTATGACAAAAAAATTATGATAGCCTCTTAATCCTTCTATTGAAATATCTTTACCTCAAGCAAACGAAATTAACAAAACAGTAAATAACCTAAAAATAAATGGGATAATTAACCCATACTTAAAAAAAATTACCAACGAGCTTGTCAAACCCAAAGAAGCAAAAAATATATAATAAGCATAACTTGACAAACTTAAAATATGAAAATTATGATAAATAACATAAATTTTTCTTTAGAACCTAAATCTAATATATTTTATATACTATTTATGTTAAAATTAAATTATATAAATAACTTTTTTCTAAAATAAAATACCATTAATATTAACAAAATTAATATAAAATAAATTACTGAAAATACCGGTCTTAATATTGTAAACGGCTCTTCAACCAAACATTGTCCCAATCACCTTAAAAACACCGCTGAAATAATAAATCTATATACTAAAAATTTATTTAATTTCCCTAAAGGTGAAGTATAATTATTAATAAAACCAAAAAAATAAAAAATTACAATTCTTATTAATAAAGCCAAAACACCTAAAATTTTATTAGGAATTGCACGTAAAATAGCATAAGCAAACAAAAAATATCACTCAGGGACAATATGTACCGGTCTTATTATAGGATCAGCCTCAATATACATTTCAGGATCGCCCAATAAATAAGGATATAACAACGTGAACACCACAAATATAAACCAAAAAATTATATTATAAGCATCTTTATTTCAATATTCAGGACCAAATCTAATTTTATCATAATCTCCATGACAATAAATCCTAGAAGTACTACCAGTTCTGTGTAAAAAAACTAAATGTAATAAAATTAACACCAGCAACCCCCAGGGTAATAAAAAATGAATTACAAAAAAAAATTTTAAAGTAGCACTTGTAACACCAAATCCTCTTCAAATTCACATAACAATAGATGGTCCCCAAATAGGAATAACACTTAATAATCTTGTAATTACAACTGCGGCTCAAAACCTTATTTGAGCCCAAACCAAAACATAACCCATAAAAGCTTCCATTATTACCAACAAATAAATAGTTAAACCCGAAAATCAAACTTTTTTTATACGATAACTAATTATAAACAAAGCTTTAAAAATATGCAAATATAAAAAAATAAAAAATAAACTAGCACCATTGGAATGAAATAAACGAAAAATTCACCCATAATTTACCTCATATATAATATACTGAACAGCTCTAAATGCCGAAGCTCCATCAGCAGTATAATAAAAAGCCAAAAATGTACCTGTTAAAATCTGAAAAATTAAAACTATACCTAGTATACTACCAAAATTTCAACCCACACTCAAACTTTTTCTAGTAGGTAACGTAACTAACATTGAGGTTATAAAATTCATAATATTATTTTTATTTTTAATTATTTCATAAATCCTAACTTCTTCAGAGTTATATTTTAAATTAAACTAATGAAATTTTAACTTGTAATTAAACCCTTTTACACCAAAAATAAATATTCTATCTAAACTAAATTACACAATAAAACATTTTAAAAAATGTATATCTTTTTGAACCGTAATCAACATAGTAAAATCTATTAACATTTTATATTATTACTTTTACCACAAACTTAATATTTCATCCTAAGAACTCTACCTTATCAAGATAATATAATAATTTTTACTAATGAAATTATTATTTATAACAAAATTATCAACGTTAATGGTACAATAAACATAAAAATTCTTTTATTGTATTTAATTATTTTATAATATTTTGTTCTTAAATTAACCATCCAAAACCTTAAGGACAACGCAGAAAAAAATATTATAAATAAAAGTAACAAAATACCCACACCTTGAACTTTTAAAATTTCACTTAAAGAAAAAATTTTTACAAAAAAATTAACACTAAACGGTAAATTTATAAAAACTAATATAGTCTCTCACCCAACTAAATTTCTAATATTTATTATCTCAAATTTAGGAATTACCATTAATATCAACAAAAAATAATATAAAAAAATAAATAACACATTAAAAAAAGACATTACAAATCCCATAGTAATTCAATTAAATGATTCCGTTGACGAAAGAATTAATAAATTTTTATAAGTTTTAACCAACAATATTTGAAATAAACACAAAAATAATCCTACTATTAAAAAGAAAATTAATTTAGCCACTATTATTTGTAAAAAAATTAATAAAAAAGGTAATTTTTGAAAAGTTAAAAATCATATTAAATTAAAACCAAAAACCCCATTAGTAACACTAAAAATTCAAAAATGAAAAGGTGCTATACCAATTTTAAATATAACAATTAATAATTGTAAATAACCAAAAGAAAACATTAAAAATAATAAACCCAATCTTTCTTGTATTACAAAATAATTAAATAAACTTCTAAAACTATTGGTCTGTTTATTTAATATTACAAACACTAAAGTTATTAATAAAAAAATTCTTCATCACACCAAAATATTATTAGTAATTAATCTTAATAAACTCAAAAATACTACAAACATTATTAAAAACATAAACAAAAACGAGCAGGTAAAACCTAAAACAAATTTAGAAGACTTGTATTAAACTCATTAGTTAACTTATATCTTTTGCGCTTAAAACAAATGCACTTCTTATGCTATATTAACTTAATTAATAACACAAAATAAGATGTGTATTATACATTTTCAAATTAAAAATTTGACACTTTAACTTAAGTTAACATCTCTTTACTAAATAGAATTTTATTCATTTAAATATAAATAAATCAAACGTGAAAAAATATAACTTTGAATAAAAAATACAAAACATTCTATTATAATAGCTAAAATTCTTACTCATACATACTTTTCTCCTATAAAATTTTCAATTCCTGTGTATAACATTATCCTAATTAAATGACCAACCATAATATTTACTGTTAAACGCACTGTCAGAGCTAAAGGACGAGAAAACTCCCTAACAATTTCAACTAACAACATTCTAAAAGTTTTTAAATAAGTATCACCCCCCTTTCTTATATAAATTGAAAATTTCTCCCTTGAAATAAATGTTAATAAAGTTCTTAATCATGCTACTATGGCATAAACAAAAGTAAACTCCACCATTCCACAAGGTGTAAAAGAATAAGTAAAATAACCCCCAAAACAGCAAATTAATAATACAATAAAAGTAAAAAATGAAATTACCGAACTCATAGGTAAAACATTACTATATCTAAATACTTCAACTAAACCTCCTAAAAACTTTTTAACTAAACTATTTAACATCCCTTCTTTAAAATAAAGTAAAAACTGCAAAAAAAATACAAACATAAAAATATCTAAAAAAAATACTTGATTAATTTTTTATAACTTATACAAATAAAACAAAAAAATAAAATAAAAAAATTAATGAAATAGGTAAAAACTTAAACCAAAATATAGTTATTATTTTATCATAACGAAAACGTGGAATAAATCTACGAATAAAATTAATAATAGAAAAAACCACAAAACTTACAATTATTGAAAACTTAAAAAACAATATTGATCTTATAACCCTAAAAAAAATTAATCTACCATACTCCCTCAAAAATAACAAAACAAAAGCAACACTCGCATACTCAACATTATAACCTCTGACTAATTCACTTTCACCCTCCGCAAAATCAAAAGGCGCACGATTTAACTCCGCAATAATTATTACCAAAAATGGCAAATAAATAATTAACAAACTTAAATTAAATTCTCTAACAAAAGAAAATATTCTATAATGTACTATAATAGCCAATAAATACAAAGAAAAAGCAATTTCGTATGAAACACTTTGTCTACTAGCACGTAAGGCACCTACAATACCATACTTGGATTTACTTACAATACCACTAATTAAAGTTGTATAAACCGAAAATCCAATTAAACACAAAAAAAACAATATAGAATATTCAAATCTCAAAAAATCAAAAAAATAAGGTAAAATATATCATTCTAAATATATTACTACAAAAGCAATACCGGGTACCAATAAAAAAGATAAATCAGATGAATTTAAAGGTGTTATCTGCTCCTTCTTTAACAATTTTACACCATCTAACAAAGCCTGTAACACCCCCATAAAACTAACCTTTGTTGGTCCCAAACGATTTTGACTACTACCCAACAAATGACGTTCATATATAATTGTAAAAGCAATTGCCTGCAAAATAAAAACCATTATTAAAATAATTATCAAAAAATTTATAATCAACAAGAATAATTAACTTTAGATTTACAATCTAATATTTTTATTTAAACTACATTCTTTTAAAATCTTAAGAGTGAACCTCTTGATTAACAGTCAATAATTCTAACTTAAACTAACTCTTAAAACTACAAGATAAATCTTAATTTTTGTTTTCAAAACAAAAAACATAATAGTTTATTTACTAGATTTAGGTTCCCCTAAATCTACTTTACTACAACTTACTCCCCTTTGGGCAATTGATGGATGATTTGTACCACATCTAAATAATCTTCAAAAAATCATAAAAATTTTTTTACTGTCTTTTACATTTTCATTGTATTAACTTTAACACCAATCCACAACTTTAATTATTGTAGGTCAAATTTTACTCCTACATAGACCAAATATATATCTATTTTATTAAATAAAAATTTCTTATTATATACCTTAAGCATAAAATAAACGATCATACATGAGACTAATTTAAAAGTAGTTAATGAGGGTTCTCAATTATTACTCAACCTCCAAAGATAATTTAGAAAATCTGCCAATATTCTTTCAGTTTAAATATTACTTTACTTCTGCTCTTTTAATTTTTGTCTAATTAGGTACTAATCTAATTCGTTTATCAAAATTTAAAATTATAATTTATTTTCTCCAAAAATCAAAATTTAACCTATGATTTTTTAAACTATTACATAAAATTATAATTAAAACAAAATAAAGCCTAAATTTTAACAAGCCTAGCCGATTATTCTGGAACAAGTATTATACAAACAATTGATTACCGGGGTAATATTTTATTGCCCACTTAATAAATTAAACTTAAATAATACTATTTTAACAATTTTAAAACCATAATCAAATTTTAAATCTATAAAAGCAATCTTTAAATTTATAAGACTTAACTACCTATTTATTGAAAATAAATTATACTCAAATTTTATACTAAAGCCTCAAATTCAACTTAACACATTATTGTGATTATAGATTAAAATTTTTAATTTTGAAAATTAATAGTTTAACTTAACTTAAATCTATTAAAATTACAATTTATCCTTAACTATTAATAAATACACTGATCTCTGCCATAAAACTTTATACCACCAACCATTACAATTATTCCCAAAATTCTTGAAATCACAGAAAAACACATAAAATAAAAAAACATTATTTCTGTTAACAAACCTATAAATTTTATAAACAAACTTATTATTAAAAATTCCAAAGCAATTAAAATAAAAATAAAACGATGCCATTTAAAAAACAATATAAATAATCTAATAAATATAAAAATAATTTTCTTAAACTTAAAAATTTTAATAACTCAAATTATTAATAACCCTTTTATTTTATACTTTTCGTAATGCACCAGAAAAATTTAAAAAGTACCTAGTAAAATTTATAAAAAATAACAAAATCAACAAAATAAACACAATAACAACTCAAAAAATCCTATAATAAAATACATTTAAACTTACATTATATAATAAATTATTATACGAAACCTTAATAACAAATAAACTTAACAACAATCTTACCAACACCAAATAACTTTTAACTAAATTAATTTTAGACAAACTAGAAAAATACACCAAAATTACAAAAACCCCCCTAAGAAACAACAAACAAATAAAATAAGAAAATCATACATAACCACTAAAAGACAACATAGGCATACACATCAACATTCTTAAAATCAAAAAAAAACTTCTCTTTATAGGGTCCATATTTATATACCTTAAAACCCCACTCAACAACGAAATACCTAAAAAAAACATAAAAATAAAACTTTTAACCCTTTCAGTGTAAATGAAAAATTCTAAATTAAACTAAAAGTTTTTATCAACCTTTAATTAAACCATTAAACCAACCTCAGTGATAAAATCTTAATAACCCAAATATTATATTTTATTTAAACTACACACTGTTTTTAATTAAAGTATATATAATCTCATATATATATATGGCAAATTATTATATACAAAGTAAAACGCAGCCAATTAAGATCGAAAAATACTTCATTCATATCATTCGTATTTTAATTACTTAATTAATTCAACTGCGTTTTACTTTTAATAATAATTAAATCGAAATCCTTCAAGATTTCATTTTTTTACGATATATTATATTAAAATTAATATAATATATTTATATATATTATATAATATACTAAAAACTTAAAATTAATTAAGATTAAAATTTTATTTTAATAATAGAACTAAAATTTTGTAAATGCAAATTACATATTTTAAACTTAAATTATAGTCCCTATAAAAATAAAAACAAAAAAAATACTAAAATAATAAGATTATTATACTTAAATGCTCTTATATAACCTGTAAATAATGTTCTAAAAACACCCAAAAAATTAAAACCCATATAACCAAATTTATTTAAATTATTGTCCATAAATTTTAAATTTTTCACTTTATAAATTACATTTTTAGCTAAATAATCAACTAAAAATTTATAAGCAAACTCTTTAATTAACATTTTAAATATTAAATAACTAAATAAAATAATTAATATAACATAAAATAATGGTACATAAAAATCCAAATAAAGAAACAAACCAGGTATTAACAATATGTTGTAATTTAATCATCATAAAAAAACCACTGAAAACACTACCAACCCTAAACTTAAGAAATTTATCACCAACGTGGTTCTAAATACTCTCACAACCTTTCTAAAACTTAAAAAAAAACTTTTTCATAAACGATAACTATAGTCAAATGTTAAAAAAATTGATACAAAAAATATTAATCTTAAAATTATTATATAGTTATTTATAAAAAATAATTCTAAAATTAAATCCTTACTTACTATACCACTAGAAAACATTAAACCACACAAACAAAACAAAGTAATCAATAATTGCAACTGTATAAAAATTGGTAAATTTCCATTATTACCATAACCACGTCCATCTTGTTGACCGTAATTACTGTGAATAATATAACCTACCTGCATAAATAAACAACTTTTAAATAATGCATGACTAACCAAATGAATAAAAGCTACAAAACTTATACCAAGTCCTAACGTTGTTATTGAAAATCCTATTTGTGACAAAGTTCTTAAAGCTACAACTTTTTTTATATCCTCTTCCACTATAGCAGCAACACTTGAAAAAAATATGGTAAACAAACCAATTAATAAAATAACCACTATAACATTGTTACTTAGTATAGCCTTACTAAAATTTATTAATAAAATTAATCCAGCTGTTACTAACGTCCTACTGTGAACTAAAGAACTTACAGGTGCGGGAGCACTTATTGCTTTAGGTAATCAACTTCTAAAAGGAAACTGTGCACTTTTAGTAAAAGATGTTAATAATAACAATAAAATTATTGAACTACGAAGTATTTCAAGTCTCAAAAAATAATAACCATAAAATAATACAACGCTAAAAAATCTAAAAATAAAAAAATCGCCAATACGGTTGGTTAAAGCCGTATTTATAGCACCAGAATTTCTATCCCAATTGTTATAAAACAAAACTAAAAAAAAACTTGAAATTCCCAATAAGTCTCATCTTAATAATATAGTAAAAATTCTTCTTCTATAATTTAATATAAACATACTACCTACAAAAATTAATAAAACAAAATAATAATAATTAAAATTTAACTCACCATGTAAATAATAAGTTCTAAAAACTAGAACCCTTAAAGTTACTAAACTCAAAATAAAAGAAAATAAAATTCTATTAAAATAAAAATTAAATTTTAATGACAAAAAATCTCATTCTAAAAATAACAATCTTAGTTTTATTACAGGTAAAATTAAAATTATTATTAGAATTATAATAAATCTTGCTGATATCAAATAAACCATAATATTAATTTTATATATTTTAAACAACCCAAACCAATTTACCATATCACCATTCTATATAAAAACCACCAAAAATAAATAATATTAACATAAAAAATCTTACCAACGACCTTATATCTGAAATTAACAAACCTAAAAATATAACAATTTCCAAGTCAAAGATTACAAACATTAACATTATAACAAAAAAATGAATTCTAAAAGAATTCTGAATTTTTCCTACACTTACAAAACCTCTTTCAAAAGCTCCAATCTTTAATAAGTCATTTTTTTTAACCCTTATAACAAAATTAAATATATATAGGGCCAACAATAAAAACACAGCAAAAAGTGCTACAAACAACAAATTTAAAATTAAGAACACATTCTTTTAAAAAGTTTAAAACTTTTTTTAATTTTCCTTTCGTACTATTAAAACTACAAATTAATAACAACCAAGATAAACAATTCTATCTCACAATGAATTAAACTAATATCACGTTAAATTAATTATAAGAAGAACAGTCTTAAAACTTAAATTTTCTCCTTTTTTAATAAACTTAAATACAACATCGATGTAAAACTTACCTTACTATAAGAACTAGATTAGGTATGATTTTCTGTTAACTCCGGAGTAATTCTTATAATTATTAATAGAATATTTAATTATATAAAATTCTGCCCTAGAAAATTTTTAAAACTAATATTATTAAATTATTAGTTTTAAAAAAGAATTTCCGAAGACTTATCTTTGTGTTGTTATAACAATATTTTTTTATATTAAATTAAATTCATTTACAAAATAAAAAAATAATTAACCAATAACTTCATTCATACTGGAACTCAATAAAAGCACAAATTATTTTGCTACCTTAATGTCCTCACGCTAAGACTGCCATTTAATTAATATTCATTGGGCAGAAGCAAACTTTATTAAAAAGTCTAAGTCTTTAAAAAACATTTGATTAATTTTTTAATTATTTTATTAAATTAAAAATTTTTAAATAATTTAAATTAATTACTAATTTTAAAATAATCAAGTTACTAAAAAATTAATAACTTTAACTTTTTTAATTTTAACACTCTATACATATATAAACAGTTATAAAACTAACTATAAAAATACTTCAACTTTTATTTTTTATATAAATACTTTTTAATAACATAAATTTCTAATAAACAACATTAATATAACAAATATCTTAAAAGTCGACTTTTCAACCCTAAATTTTATAATTTTTACTATGAAACAGTAAAAATAATAAAAATTCTACCTTTTAATTTTATTTTTTATCAAAAATAAAATTTTCTTTAAATGATATGCAATACCTACTAATAAAAAACTTTTAACTTATAGCTGCCTTATCTTTTATACCACAAACAAAAATTTTTCTTAAACTAAACAGCTTTAATCCATATTTAAATAACATCAACTTTTAAAATTATCTAACAAAGTTACTTCAACCGCAATTGGCATAAATCTATGGTTAGCCCCACAAATTTCTGAACATTGCCCATAAAAAACCCCAACTATAGGAAACCTATAACACAACGTGCTTAAAATACCACTTATTGCATCTAATTTAATTGATATGGATGGTAAAGCTCATGAATGAATTACATCGGCCGATGTAATACAAAACCGAATATTAGTATCACAAGGTACTACACAACGATTATCTACTTCCAATAAACGCGGCTCTCCTAAATTTAATTGATCCAACGACTTTATATACGAATCAAATTCTAACCCCGGAATATCTCTAAATTCATACCTTCAATATCACTGATGACCCGTTACTTTAATAGTTAAATTTCTATCTAAATTTATCAATCCATAATAATATAACAAACTTAATGAAGGAATTATTTGTATTAATAGAATTAAAGTTGGAAATACACTACATAATAATTCACCAAACTGATACTCAATTTTTTTACTTTTAAAATAATAATTATTTATAATTAAATAAATAAACAATAAAACTACAAAAACTAACACCCCCAACAACAATCTACAATTAAAACTATGAAATCAATCCATATAACTAGAAAATAAACTATTTGAAAAATTTAAATTATAACCCTGAAAATAATTACCAATTAATTCTTTAAACCCCTTGATTGGAAATCAAACATACTAACCTTATACTAAAGAATTAAGACAAATTATTATATAAAATAAAGTTTTTACCTAACTATTGACAATAGTTTATACTCAAAAATTTATACTAAAACTTTTAACAAGAGAAAACACCCTTAGGGTATGAACCTAACAGACTTACTTATCCTATCTTATTTTTGCTTAATTATAAAACTTTTTACCTTTTAATTTGCAATTAAAAATACTTTAATTATACTAAAAGTTTTTATAATTTTATAACAGAGCACCTAAAATAAATTTCTGACTGATAGCTGTGTCCAAAAACATATCTACTCATTCTATATTCAGGTCTTCTATTAATAAATTGATCATTCATTATAACTTTCCTTCTTCCAAATGAATTAATTAATGTATATAAAAATAAAAATAATGCAAATACACTAACTATAGAACCATATGAAGATATAACATTTCAAACAGAATATACATCCGGATAATCCATATATTTACGTGGAAAACCATGTAAACCCGCAAAATGTAAAGGAAAAAAAGTTAAATTTACACCAAAAAATATTAACATAAAAACCACAGACATTAACAATTTATTATAAACATAGCCTGTTATAAAAGTTCATCATAAACTAATCCCAGTAAAAATACCAAACACGGCACCCAACCTTAATACATAATGAAAATGACTAACCACATAATAAGTATCATGTAAAATAATATCTAACCTAGAATTAGATAAAACTACCCCAGTCAAACCACCGATAGTAAATAAAAAAATAAAGCCTAAAACTCATAATAATAATGGCTGAAATACCATTTTTATACCAAATAAAGTAGCCAATCAACTAAAAACCTTAACCCCCGTAGGTACCGCAATTACTATAGTAGCAGCTGTAAAATAAGCACGTGAATCCAAATCCATGCCAACAGTATATATATGGTGTGCTCACACAACACAACCAATTAAACCAATCCTTAAAATAGCATATACCATGCCTAATAAACCAAAGACCTCCTTTTTACCTGTTAAATAAAGAGTTGATTGCCTAATAATACCAAAAGCAGGCAAAATTAAAATATAAACCTCAGGATGACCAAAAAACCAAAACAAATGCTGATAAATTAACGGATTACCACCCGTACTAGGATCAAAAAACGAAGTATTTAAATTACGATCAGTCAACAACATTGTAATAGCCCCTGCCAAAACAGGTAATGATAATACCAACAAAAATACCGTTACAAACACTGTTCAAACAAATAACCTTATATGTTCTAAAGAAATCGAACTCCTACGCAAATTTTTTGTAGTACATATAAAATTAATACCCCCCAAAATAGATCTTAAACCAGCACAATGTAAACTAAAAATAGCCAAATCAACCCTCCTACCCGGGTGCCCCAAAGTACTTAAAGGAGGATAAATAGTTCATCTAGTTCCTGAACCCATATCAACAAAAGCCGAATCCAAAATTAAAAATATAGCCGTGGGTAATAATCAAAAACTTAAATTATTCAAACGAGGAAACCTTATATCCGGTGCACCTAACATTAAAGGAACCATTCAATTACCAAAACCACCAATTATTCTTGGCATAACCATAAAAGAAATCATTAAAATAGCATGTGCAGTAATAACTGAATTATATAATTGACCATTACCCAATAATAATCCCGGTTTAGCCAACTCTAAACGAATAATTAACGACAAACCTGTGCCTACCATACCTGATCACAACCCAAACAAAAAATACAAAGTTCCAATATCCTTATGATTGGAACTTTCTAATCAAGCTGACGAACCGCCTTGATATTTCTTATATATATTAAT